AGACGCCTTTTTTCTTTTTTGGACAGAATAGACAGAGGCCTTTTTTCTTTTTTGAACAGAATAGACAGACGCCTTTTTTCTTTTGATAGTTTCGGACGGATGAAAGGCATTTTTCAAAATTTGATGTCTAAAAAAAGCAAAAAATTACAAATCTCTGATTATACAAAAGAAAAAAGAAAGGTTGAAAAATACCAAGACGAAGAGAGAATGCGAATGGAAATAGCAGAAGCTTGGGATACCATTACATATGCTCAAGCAGTAAGAGGTTTTTTATTAGTAGGCCAATCAATTCTTCGGAAATATATTCGATTGCCTTTATTAATAATAGCTAAGAATATTGCGCGTATTTTCTTATTTCAAGGTCCCGAATGGTCCGAAGACTTCAAGGATTGGAATCGAGAAATGCATATTCGATGCACTTATAATGGTGTTGAATTATCCGACAAAGAATTTCCAAAAAACTGGTTAACAGACGGTATTCAGATAAAAATCTTATTTCCTTTTTACCTGAAACCTTGGCACCGATCTAAGTTAAAACCCTTGAAAACACAGAAAGCGCAAAAAAATGATTTTTGTTTTTTAACAATTTTTGGACCGGAAACTGACCATCCTTTTGGTCCCCCTCGAAAACTAAAAGGGTCTTCATTTTTTGAACCTATTTTTAAAGAACTGAAAAAAAAAGTGAAAAAATTGAAAAAGAAGTCTTTTATAGTTTTTAATGTTTTTAAAGAACGAGCAAAATTTCTTCGAAAGGTGTCAAAAGAAATAAAAAAATGGAGCATCAAAAACTACGAATTGGGTGAAACTAAAACCGACGATTCTATAATGAATAATCAGATGATTCGTGAATCACCTATTCAAATTCGATCTACAGAATGGACAAATTTTTCACTGACAGAAAAAAAAATGAAAGATCTGACTGAGAGAACAAGTACAATCAACAAGAAACTAGAAAGAATTCTAAATGAGAAGAAAAATGGATTTCTAACTCAAGAAAAAAATATGAATTCTAATAAAAAAAGTTATCATAATAAAATATTAGAATCATTAAAAAAATTTTGTCAAATATTAAAAAGAAGAAATACTCGATTAATCCGTAAATTTGATTTTTTTATCAAATTTTTCATGGAAAAAATATACATAGATTTTTTTCTATGTATCATTAATATTGCAAGAACCAATGCACAACTTTTTATTGAATCAAGAAAAAAAATGATCGAGAAATCCATTTCCAATAAGAAAGAAAATGAAAAAAGAATTAAGAAAAGAAATACAAAAAAATTTCACTTTATTTTAACTAAAAAAAATTCCCTTGATAATATTCAAAATAAGAATTCAACAACTTTTTGTAACTCGTCCTCCTTCTCGCAAGCATATGTATTTTATAAAATATCGCAAACTCGAGTTATTAACTTCTATAAATTCAAGTCTATCCTTCAATATCATGGAACATCTCTTTTTATTAAAAATGAAATAAAGGATTTTTTTCGGAAAGAGGGAATTTTTCATTCTGGATTGAGACATAAAGACTTTTGGCATTCTGAAAGGAATCAATGGAAAAACTGGTTAAGGGGGCATTATCAATATGATTTCTCTCAGATTATCTGGCTTAAATTAGTACCAGAAAAATGGCGAAATAAAGTCAATCGACACTGTATGACTCAAAAAAACGATTTTAACAAATGGGGCTCATATGAAAAAGAAGGATTAATTCATGATGAAAAACAAAATGATTTTGAACCTGATTCATTACTGAATCAAGAATCTAAAAAATCATCTAATTTTAAAAAACATCATAGACATGATTTTTTCTCATATAAATCTATTAATTATGAAGAGAAGAAAGACTCATATATTTATAGATCACCATTACAAATAAATAGTAAAGAAGATATTTTTGATAATTACAAGATAGATAAACGCAAATTTTTTGATATGCCAGACGGGCTACCTATTTATAATTATCTAGGAGAAAATGATATTATGGCTGAGGAGAAATTTCCAGATAGAAAATTTTGTAGGTGGAAAATGATTGATTTTTGCCTTAGAAATAATAAGGTCGAGATTCATTACTGGGCCAATAGCGGCACCAAGAATAAGAATCAAAAAATGAAGAGGGGTCCTTTTTCTTTACCAATTTATCAAAATTCAAAAATCAACCCATTCAAAAAAAAAAAAGATCCTTCTTTGACAAAAAAAAAAGATCCTTCTTTGACAAAAAAAAAAGATCCTTTTTTGACAAAAAAAAAAAGATCCTTCTTTGATTGGATGGAAATGAATGAGGAAATAGTAGGTCGTATTAGTTCGAATCCAGAACTAGAACTTTGGTTCTTCCCAGAATTTGTGCCACTATATAATGCATATAAGATTCAACCGGGGATCATACCAATAAAATTACTTCTTTTCAACTTTCATTTGAATGGAAATAAAAACATTAAGAAAAACATTACTGAAAGTAACCCTTTAATAGAATCAAAGAAAAAAAAAAGAATTCTTAGATTCGAGAATAGAAATCAAGAAGAAAAAGATCCTCTAAACCAAGGGGAAGGGGCTCCTCTATCAGATGAAAATGGAGGTAGATCAGGCATAAAAAAACAACGTAGAAAAAAAAAGGCCAACATGAGCCCCGAAGCTATAGAGCTTTATTCCTTCCTAGAAAGTTTTTTCTATTTTCAATTGAGCTGGGAAAGGGTTCTAAATAAAAAAATGGTCAATAATATTAGAGCCTATTGTCTCCTGCTTAGATTGATAAATCCAAAGGACGTTGCTATATCCTATCTTAAACGGGGAGAACTGACTGTGGATATTTGGACTCTAAAAAGGCACACTCCTAGAGAATTAAGTACAAGCGGAACATTGATTATCGAACCGACTTATCCTTATCCGTCTATAAAAAACGATGGACAATTGATTCTATATCAAACCATAGGTATTTTTTTGGTTCATAAGAATAAATACCTTCATAAGAATAAATACCAAAGGAATCAAAAATTTCGAGAATGGTTTGATAAGAATCAATTTGATGAATCCATTTTAAGACATCAAAAAATGACTCAAAATAGAGACAAAAATCATTATGATTTCTTTGTTCCTGAAACTATTTTATCCCCTAAAGGCCGTAGAGAATTACGAATTCTATATTTTTTAAACTCAAGGGATAGAAATGATATACATAGAAATCCGGTATTTTGCAATCAGGTAAAAAACTGTGGTCAAGTTTTAAATAGAGGCAAATATCTCGGTATCGATAAAAATAAACTAATTAAAATGAAGTTCTTTCTTTGGCCCAATTATCGACTAGAAGATTTAGCTTGTATGAATCGCTATTGGTTTAATACTCATAATGGCAGTCGTTTCAGTATGGTCAGGATACATATGTATCCACGGTTGAAAATTTGTTAGTTACAAGTCCATTTACATGAATTTTGCCATATATACATATATTATTAGGTAATAGAATACGTCGGCTATATGAAAACAAATAGATAGACGCGAGGATTGTCTTACATTCCATCCTGAAAGAGGATACTAATTTAATGACATACATATTATCAATTAGATCTATAAATAAATGAACAAAATCTTCTTATTTTATTTGTATAGGAATACAAAAAAAGATAAGAAGATTTTGTTCATTTATTTATTTTATAAAATAGGAAGTTTATAATGAACTTAAGGTCATTCTGTATATCAAAATGACTAATATTATTATTACTGATTAATCAAATTCACATCAAAAAATGAGAAATTATAAAAGGGGATAAGATTTTGTTTTATGGTAAAAAATTCATTCATCTCAGTTATTTTTCAAGAAAAAAAAGAAGAAAAGCGGGGGTCTGTTGACTTTCAAATAGTAAGTTTCACCAATAAGATACGAAGACTTACTTCCCATTTGGAATTGCACAGAAAAGACTATTCATCTCAGAGAGGTCTACGAAAAATTCTGGGAAAACGTCAACGGCTGCTGTCTTACTTATCAAAGAAAAATCGAGTACGCTATAAAGAATTAATTAGTGAGTTGGATATTCGGGAGTTAAAAAATCGTTAATTTAAAAATTTTTACTTAGTTTTTTCATTTATTGGATCTTGAGAATTTTGATAAACTTCTTTTCGTTTTCAGCAATTCATGTAAGAATGAATCGAGGAAAAACTTATGAATAGACCAGCTACAGAAAGAGACCTTATGATAGTCAATATGGGACCTCACCACCCATCAATGCACGGTGTTCTTCGTCTCATTGTTACCCTAGACGGTGAAAATGTTGTTGACTGCGAACCAATATTAGGTTATTTACACAGAGGAATGGAAAAAATTGCGGAAAACCGAACAATTATACAATTTTTACCTTATGTAACACGTTGGGATTATTTAGCTACTATGTTCACAGAAGCAATAACCGTAAATGGACCAGAACAATTGGGAAATATTCAAGTGCCTAAAAGAGCGAGCTATATCAGAGTCATTATGTTGGAGTTAAGTCGTCTAGTTTCTCATCTGTTATGGCTTGGACCTTTTATGGCGGATATTGGCGCACAGACCCCTTTTTTCTATATTTTCAGAGAAAGAGAATTAGTATATGATCTATTCGAAGCTGCGACTGGGATGAGAATGATGCATAATTATTTTCGTATCGGAGGAGTAGCAGCCGACCTGCCTTATGGCTGGATAGATAAATGTTTGGATTTCTGCGATTATTTTTTAACAGGAGTTGTTGAATATCAAAAACTTATTACGCGAAATCCCATTTTTTTAGAACGAGTTGAAGGAGTAGGCATTATTAGTGGAGAAGAAGCAATAAATTGGGGTTTATCCGGACCGATGCTACGAGCATCTGGAATACAATGGGATCTTCGTAAAGTTGATCATTATGAGTGTTACGACGAATTTCATTGGGAAATCCAGTGGCAAAAAGAAGGAGACTCGTTAGCTCGTTATTTAGTCCGAATCAGTGAAATGACGGAATCCATAAAAATAATTCAACAGGCCCTGGAAGGAATTCCAGGGGGTCCCTATGAGAATTTAGAAATCCGATGCTTTGATAGAGAAAGGGATCCAGAATGGAATGATTTTGAATATCGATTCATTAGTAAAAAACCTTCTCCCACATTTGAATTGCCGAAGCAAGAACTTTATGCGAGAGTTGAAGCCCCAAAGGGAGAATTGGGAATTTTTCTAATAGGGGACAAAAGTTGTTTTCCTTGGAGATGGAAAATTCGCCCGCCGGGTTTTATCAATTTGCAAATTCTTCCTCAGTTAGTTAAAGGAATGAAATTGGCTGATATTATGACGATACTAGGTAGCATAGATATCATTATGGGAGAAGTTGATCGTTGAAATGATAGTTTATACAACAGAAACAGAAATAGAAGTACAAGATATTCATTCTTTTTCCAGATTGGAATTTTTCAAAGAGGTCTATGGAATCGTATGGATCTTTGTCCCTATTTTGACTCTTGTATTGGGGATCACAGTAGGCGTACTGGTAATTGTATGGTTAGAAAGAGAGATATCCGCAGGAATACAACAACGTATTGGGCCTGAATACGCCGGTCCTTTGGGAATTCTTCAAGCTCTAGCAGATGGGACAAAACTGCTTTTCAAAGAGAATCTTTTTCCAGCTAGAGGAAATACCCGTTTATTCAGTATTGGACCATCTATAGCAGTCATATCTATTTTACTAAGTTTTTTAGTAATTCCTTTTAGCTATCATCTTGTTTTAGCTGATCTCAATATCGGTATTTTTTTATGGATTGCCATTTCAAGTATTGCCCCTGTTGGCCTTCTTATGTCAGGATACGGATCGAATAATAAATATTCCTTTTTAGGTGGTTTACGAGCTGCTGCTCAATCGATTAGTTATGAAATACCATTAACTTTATGTGTTTTATCAATATCTCTACGTGCGATTCGTTGAAATACAAACTTTTCTTTCTTTTCCCTATTCATTCTTTTCTTTCGCTTTAGAAAACAAAACAAGTTGAACGAATTGAATAGATATTCTTTATTATCCTTTTGGTTGATAAAGTAAATTAGATAGTTATATATGAGTGAAAGAAAGCAGCTTATCAATTTGCAGTAAAAAAAAAAAAAATGGAGTCTCATTTCCTATGTACAAGACAAGAGTTAAGTGGAAATAAACATAAGCGGAAGAGGTCCTTTACCCCAAGACTGGTTGATTAGACAACCCAGCTTGAAGCGGGCTCAAAAGATCAACCGTATGGCCTTTTCACTATCCTTTGTATGAATTACCTACCATACATGTATTATCAAACGAAACGGGCGATTGAACAAAAAATGAGTGGATGATTAGGAACACAAAAATGCACAAAGGATTAGTAATGGAGATTATGGAAATTTTCTAAAAAGATATTTCTGCATAACATAAAAAGAATACTAATTGGGGCTTTAAATTGGTAGAAATGATAAGGCAGTACTTCCCGCGATTCCGATCCAGAGTATGCTCCTATCCACCCATTAAAGCAATGACTATCAGGAACGAAATAATCCTTTCTTTTTGATTTTTGTTTTAGCCCCTTCTCTTATATCGGTTTTATAAGAAAGAAGAATAGGAACGAAAAACAAACAAGAGAAAAAAAAAAGAAATCTTTTTTATTCCGTCTTTTTCATATATTTAGCATAGATTTAGAGAGATATAATTTGTCTCATGATTCATTAGCTAATGTAACGTCTAATTCCTTTTCGTAATCGAAAATGATGGGTTGAAATAAACTATTTATTGATATTTCTGAAAGGAGTTTTTTATTTAAGGATTAAGTTATTACTCAACAAAGTCAAATTATTAACGGGTGAGATCAATTCGGAAGCGCCTTTTTTGATTATTCTTTTAGAGTATAGCAGACGGAATTCCATTGGTATAATTTTGGACCCTCAAATAGATTTTGACTCTTTCTATTCTACAACCATAGCTAGCTAAATAGTAAATAATACTGATCTGGTCCTTAGATTTTTTTTGACCCACGAGGAGCCGTATGAGGCGAAAACCTCATGTACGGTTCTGGAATAGCGGTGGGAACAGTGATGTTATCACCGACTATGATTATCTAACAGTTCAAGTACAGTTGATATAGTTGAGGCGCAGTCAAAATATGGTTTTTGGGGATGGAATTTGTGGCGTCAGCCTATAGGATTTCTCGTTTTTCTAATTTCTGCCCTAGCCGAATGCGAGAGATTACCCTTTGATTTACCAGAAGCGGAGGAAGAATTAGTAGCAGGTTATCAAACCGAATATTCGGGTATCAAATTTGGTTTATTTTATGTTGCTTCCTATCTAAATCTATTACTTTCTTCGTTATTTGTAACGGTTCTTTACTTGGGTGGTTGGAATATTTCCATTCCATACATATTTGTTCCTGAGCTATTTGAAATAAATAAAGTGGATGGAATCTTTGGAACTACAATTGGTATCTTTATTACATTAGCTAAAACTTATTTGTTCTTGTTTATTTCTATCACAACAAGATGGACTTTACCTAGGTTAAGAATGGACCAACTTTTAAATCTTGGATGGAAATTTCTTTTACCAATATCTCTCGGTAATCTATTATTAACAACCTCTTTTCAACTTTTTTCACTGTAAATAGCAAACAATAGACTTGGTTCAAGTTCAAACAAGAGAAAGAAACGAAGATCAAACTATTCATATAGATTCCTGATATGTTCCCTATGGTAACTGGGTTCATGAATTATGGTCAACAAACAGTACGAGCAGCAAGGTACATTGGTCAAAGTTTCATGATTACCTTATCCCACGCAAATCGTTTGCCTGTAACTATTCAATATCCTTATGAAAAATTAATCACATCGGAGCGTTTCCGTGGCCGAATCCATTTCGAATTTGATAAATGTATTGCTTGTGAAGTATGTGTTCGTGTATGTCCTATAGATCTGCCTGTTGTTGATTGGAAATTTGAAACTGATATTCGAAAAAAACGATTACTTAATTACAGTATTGATTTCGGAATTTGTATATTTTGTGGTAACTGTGTTGAGTATTGTCCAACAAATTGTTTATCGATGACTGAAGAATATGAACTTTCTACTTACGACCGTCACGAGTTGAATTATAATCAAATTGCTTTGGGCCGTTTACCAATGTCAGTAATTGATGATTATACAATTCGAACAATTTTGAATTCGCCTCAAAGAAAAACTGAGTAGGTAACCGCCCTATAAATAAAGAGAAATTACCAATTCTTAAGGTTCCGTTTTTTGGTTTAAATTAAAAGAATGAGATAAGGTCTTTCTCTTTGTTTGGCCAATAATGAAAAATTCAACTAGAAATTCATTGGTTGATGAGAATTTCGACTTTTTTATTAAAAATCTATCAATAGAGTCGTAATTTTTTCGAAATATATACTTTCAAAAAATATCCTTATTCTTTCTTAATTTAAGAAAATAAAAGAATCAAAAAAGAAACTGTCCAACAATTGTACCCATATCATACCTAATAGATTAGAATTGAATTCAATTAGGAACCTATCATAAAATGAAAATCAAAAAAACCTTTAGTTTTTTCCCGGTCGGGTCAATACGATCATGAAAAGCATTTCAATTTATCTCCTATTTTACATATAATGGATTTGCCTGGACCAATACACGATTTTCTTATAGTTTTACTGGGATCGGGTCTTATATTAGGGGGACTGGGAGTAGTATTACTTACCAATCCAATTTATTCTGCCTTTTCGTTGGGATTGGTTCTTGTTTGTATATCCTTATTCTATATTCTTTCAAATTCACATTTTGTAGCCGCTGCCCAGCTCCTTATTTATGTAGGAGCCATAAATGTTTTAATCATATTTGCTGTCATGTTCATGAAGGGTTCAGAATATTACAAGGATTTGAATCTGTCGATCGTTGGGGATGGGGTTACTTCACTGGTTTGTACAAGTATTCTTCTTTCGCTAATTACTACTATTTTCGATACGTCATGGTACGGGATTATTTGGACTACAAGATCAAACCAACTTATAGAACAAGATTTGATAAGTAATAGTCAACAAATTGGAATTCATTTATCAACAGATTTTTTTCTTCCGTTTGAACTGATTTCAATAATTCTTTTAGTTGGTTTGATAGGCGCAATTGCTGTGGCTCGTCAGTAATAAATCGTTATAACTAGCAACAGCAAACAATCCAAATTTCACTTTCTTCTATGTTATCCCACCTATTTCACAAAAATTCTATTTGAATACTGTTCATGTCTAAAAGGGAGATTCTTTTATTTGATCTATTTTCAATACATTCTTTTGTTCCGTACTTGTTTTGTTCTATTCTAGTCAATCTCGAATCTGTTGAATTTTTGTTCATATTGAAATGAACCAACATTGATAAGGAGTTGGTCAATGATGCTCGAACATGTACTTGTTTTGAGTGCCTATTTATTTTCTATCGGTATTTATGGATTAATCACGAGTCGAAACATGGTTAGGGCTCTTATGTGTCTTGAACTTATATTGAATGCAGTTAATATCAATTTTGTAACATTTTCTGATTTTTTTGATAGTCGCCAGTTAAAGGGAGATATTTTCTCAATTTTTGTTATAGCTATTGCAGCCGCTGAAGCAGCTATTGGGTTGGCTATTGTTTCGTCAATTTATCGTAACAGAAAATCAACGCGTATCAATCAATCGACTTTATTGAATAAGTAGGAATAATAAATTGAATAAGTAGGAATAATAATCAAAATTAGAATATCCACCAATTTGAATTAGCATGTAGAATATGTTAGAATCTAGATTCTATTTACGAAAACGTAATAAATCAAAGTATCTTAGCCACTTCTCATGAGCTGATCCAGAAGTCCATTGATTAGAAAATTTCTGGTAAATCGTTGATTCATCTGGCGTTTAAATATATGATTCATTTACAAGTTTACTAGATCGAAATTTGATAACGTTCAAAAATTCATAGATCCCATGTCACATTCAGTAAAAATTTATGATACATGCATAGGGTGTACCCAATGTGTCCGAGCGTGCCCCACCGATGTGTTAGAAATGATACCTTGGGATGGATGCAAAGCTAAACAAATTGCTTCCGCCCCAAGAACAGAAGACTGTGTTGGTTGTAAGAGATGTGAATCTGCCTGTCCAACGGATTTCTTGAGTGTTCGAGTTTATTTATGGCATGAAACAACTCGAAGTATGGGTCTAGCTTATTGATATGTTCCGTAAAACCCACTTGAATACATTTTGAATACATTTTCTTTTTTACTGAAAAAACCCGTACTCAAAAAAAAAGAATAAAGATTCTATTTTCGAGCGCGGGTTTTTCTGGTCCAAGTGTATCTTGTCTTTACCACGAATTATTTTCCTTGGTTAACAATAATTGTAGTTTTGCCAATATCTGCGGGCTCTTTAATTTTCTTTCTTCCTCATAGAGGAAATAAGCTAATTAGGTGGTATACCATTTCTATATCCACCTTAGAACTACTTCTAATGACCTATGTATTTTGTTATCATTTCCAATTGGACGATCAATTAATCCAGCTGGCGGAAGATTATAAATGGATCAATTTTTTTGATTTTTACTGGAGATTGGGAATAGATGGACTTTCTATAGGACCTATTTTACTGACAGGATTTATCACAACTTTAGCTACTTTAGCGGCTTGGCCAGTTACTCGGGATTCCCGACTATTCCATTTCCTGATGTTAGCAATGTACAGTGGTCAAATAGGATCATTTTCTTCTCGAGACCTTTTGCTTTTTTTCATCATGTGGGAGTTAGAATTAATTCCTGTTTATCTACTTCTATCTATGTGGGGGGGAAAGAAACGTCTGTATTCAGCTACAAAGTTTATTTTGTACACTGCGGGAGGTTCCATTTTTCTATTAGTAGGGGTTTTGGGTATCGGTTTATATGGTTCTAATGAACCAACATTCAATTTTGAAACATTAGCTAATCAATCGTATCCTCTCGCACTGGAAATAATATTCTATATTGGATTTCTTATTGCTTTTGCTGTCAAATCACCGATTATACCCTTACATACATGGTTACCAGACACCCATGGGGAGGCACATTATAGTACTTGTATGCTTCTAGCCGGAATCTTATTAAAAATGGGAGCATATGGATTAGTTCGGATCAATATGGAATTATTACCCCATGCTCATTCTATATTTTCTCCCTGGTTGATGATAGTAGGCACAATGCAAATAATTTATGCAGCTTCAACATCTCTTGCTCAACGTAATTTAAAAAAAAGAATAGCCTATTCCTCTGTATCTCATATGGGTTTCATAATTATAGGAATTGGCTCTATAAACGATACGGGACTCAACGGAGCCTTTTTACAAATAATATCTCATGGATTTATTGGCGCTGCACTTTTTTTCTTGGCAGGAACGAGTTATGATAGAATACGTCTTGTTTATCTCGACGAAATGGGCGGAATGGCTCTTCCAATTCCAAAAATGTTTACGATGTTCAGTATCTTATCGATGGCTTCTCTTGCATTACCGGGCATGAGTGGTTTTGTTGCAGAATTGATAGTCTTTTTTGGAATAATTAGCAGTCAAAAATTTTTTTTAATGCCAAAAATCTTAATTATTTTTGTAATGGCAATTGGAATGATATTAACTCCTATTTATTTATTATCTATGTTACGTCAAATATTCTACGGATACAAGCTATTTAATGCTCCAAACTCCTCTTTTTTTGATTCTGGACCAAGAGAGTTATTTGTTTCGATCTCTATCTTTCTACCCGTAATAGGTATTGGTATTTATCCGGATTTCGTTTTATCACTATCGGGTGAGAAAGTCGAAGCTATTCTAGCTAATTATTTTTATAGATAGGTTTTAGGAATCAAAAAAAGAAATCCTATTTAAAATAATTTTGAAAATGATTCGCTTTACAATTGAAAAAGGTGAAAAAAAAAAATTCTTTTTAAAGAAAGTAAAAATAAAATTGAATTTGAATCAGATATGTTTGGCCTTTGTGAGAACCTTTTGAATCAAGTACAAGTAGCGGAGTGATTCAAAAGGTTCTTTTCTTGGCGGCTTACATTAAGTTTTCTTATGTATATTCTATGCTGTCCTATGTTTGTATTTGTTCTGCTTTTTCATTCAATTCGATGTTAATGGAAATGAACCATAGCTATGTAAACCTATTCCTAATAGATTGACCCCAAAATAGCATATCCAAATTATAAGAAAGCCCGCGGAAGCCACAATTGCAGAATTTACACCTTCCAAATTTTGATTTGTTCGGGTATGTAAATAAATCGCGAATATGGTCCAAGTAATAAATGCCCAAGTTTCCTTGGGATCCCAATTCCAATATGATCCCCATGCCTCATTAGCCCATACTGCTCCCGAAAGAATCCCTATGGTTAAAAAGAGAAACCCGAGACTAATAATACGATAACTCCAATAATCCAATTGTTGAACCAATTGATACCTGTAATAATTTCGAGAATAAATAAAATAAGTGTTTAGTAAAACATTCTTTCTCTCATCCAGGTATTTCATTTCCCCAAAGGAAAATGCCGTATTTAATAAAATATTGCTTTTGCTAAAAATCTTTATGACTTTTCGAAATGTAATGACTAGAAGGGCTACTGATAATAATGATCCACATAAAAGAGCTGCATAGCCAAATACCATCATACTTACGTGCATCATTAACCACTGGGATTGGAGAGCAGGTACTAATAGCGCGGATTGATGCATTTTGGTTAAAAGACCCGAAGTAACAAAGCCTTGGGTAAAAATAGCACTTGATGCGGTTATTGCACTTAAAGCATTTTTATGCTTTTTAAAATGAAAATAGGAAACCATATGAATAATGGAGAAACTCCATGAAAGAAAGATTAATGATTCATATAAATTACTTAATGGAAAATGCCCCGAATAAATCCAACGAGTGACTAATAATCCTGTTATACAGAAAAGGGTGGCTATCATACCCCTTTCTGATGAATCATATAGTCCTACGACTTCATCGACTAATAAAGTTAAAAAATGAATTGTAATTACAATTGAAACGATCGAAAAGGATATATGAGTTAATATATGTTCTAAAATTGAAAAAATCATAAAATAAAGATTATGAAAAAAGGAGAAGAGAAGGTTTCTCGATTATTATTATATGGAATGGAAATTCGGAATTTTTTTATTTTATTATAGGATTTATATTATACCTTTTTTATAAGACGCTATGCCGCCACTCGGACTCGAACCGAGATGCTCTAGCACTGCTTCCTAAGAGCAGCGTGTCTACCAATTTCACCATAGCGGCTTGCTCAAAATAATAATAACTCATGTTTTATTCATATTCAACCGTCGAGATTGAATGAAGGGGTCAATCCAATGCAATATTGATTTTGTAGGAAGCTTTAAAATTGATGAATAAAAACAGGTTTCATTTCAATAGAAGTTTGAGGGTTAAAAAAAGAATCTTTATTATCCTTTTTTTATTTAATTAAAAATTTCTAGTTTCTAAAGTAAAGTAGCAAGAACGGAAGTTTTGTAGTTCCTGTTTTACTAAAATCGAACTTTTTCGTTCTAACTAAAAAACGAAAAAGTTGTGACTTCCATTCATGAATAGAGCTCAAAATGTTATTTATCATTTCCGTTTGTTAATAATTCATTTGATTTACATATAATATGATTTTTATGAATGAATCATTGAATAAAGAAGATGGTTTTGAGTATCACAATTTAAACATGGCATCTACAGATTTAAAAGGATTTCTAATTTAAAATTCGAAAAAAATGACTTGCTTCATCTTCCCATACAAACATAGGATTTTTTTTCACTTTAAATTGAGGCATTATTTGTGTATCCACTAAATAGGAAAAGGTCTCTTTCCCAATTGGGTTTATGGGAAGGATATATAGTAATTCAGAGTAATACTACTTTAGATTCAGAAAGTTACAAAATGAAAACTTCATCAATGAGTTTCAAGAACCCATTGATTTTGACTAAACTAAGGATCTTATATATCTTCTGCTATAATAATAATAAATTATAGATAATAAATACGATATAGAAAATAGAAATAAAACACTAACAAGTTATTATAATACACAAATAGGAATAGGCGATGGGGAAATAAGAATCCCCCACCCCGAAAAAAAAAAGAAAAGATGAACTCAACTAATTACAAAATTATTCAAAAATGAAAAGTAAATTACTACTAAAAAATAAAAAAAGAAATACATAAAAAATGAAAAATAATAGATAAGTAGAAATGCGACTTTCCCCTTCATAAAAAGTATCTATATAAGCACGATTATATGACCAATTATATAAAAAAAAAAAAATTGATTATTTTGTCCCAAATTTTTCTATTAGGTCCTCTTTTCACAAAAAAAATTAAAGAAGTTGAAATTTTGTAAAGACGAATAAAAAGGATGCTATAAATATTCCAAAAAAAGCTATACTGATTGAAAAAATTGCATTTGTGAAAAATTCATACCAATCTACAGAATCTTTTGAATTTTGATGTAAAAGATAAATAGCTGGAGTTAACAATTTAGATAATATATCTAAATGAATTTCTTGTTGATTGAAAGGAATTCCTATAACTCCAATAAAGAGAGTAAATAGAACCAATAAAAGGATAGAAAATAGCATAGTATTATCCGATTCATGAGGATAATAAAAAGTTTTATTAGATTCAAAATGAGTAATAGTCAGAAAAGCCTCCCTTTTGACTTTACTCCGAATTTCATATGGCTTCTTCCAAAACAAAAAAGTATGTTGGTTATTATTAGTTGTTAATAAAGAGAATAATAGCGTTCCTACTAAAAAAGCCGTTTTTGTAATTGGCACATGTTTTCTTAAACCGCCCATAAAAACAAGATTCTGGCTTTTATACGGAGAATATCCAACAACAGCTTCCATTGAATGAATAATTGATTCAGATCCTAAAAACAATAATGCTTTCGAATAGGCATGAGTAATCAAATGATATAAAGCGGCTTGATAAGATCCCATGCCCAAAGCTAACATTATATAACCCAATTGAGACATTGTAGAATAGGCTAAGCCTCTCTTAATATCTTTTTGAGCAACAGCTAAAGTAGCCCCTAAGAGTACTGTTACTATGCCTATGAAAGATATTAGCTTCATTATGGAAGGTATGAATATAAAAATAGGTACAAAGCGGGCTACAAGAAAAATCCCCGCTGCTACCATAGTAGCAGCATGAATAAGAGCCGAAATAGGAGTAGGTCCTTCCATAGCATCAGGTAAGCATACATGAAGGGGAAATTGTGCGGATTTAGCAATTGCGCCACCAAATAAAAGAAAGGCACATAAAGTAAGAAATAAAAACTGACCCTGATTTTTTGAAATTAAAATAAAGTTATTGCATAGTTCGAACAAATCTTGAAATTCAAAACTGCCTATTATCCAATAAAGGCCTAAGATTCCTAATAATAATCCAAAATCGCCTATATGATTAGTTACAAATGCTTTTTGACAAGCATTTGCTGCAAGGGGTCGTGTGAACCAAAAACCTATTAATAGATAAGAACACATTCCAACCAGTTCCCAATAAATATAAATTTGTATCAAATTAGAACTAGTAACTAATCCCAACATTGAAGTATTGAATAAACTCAGATAAGCAAAAAATCTCAAATATCCCTGATCATGAGACATATAATTGTCACTATAAATAAGAACAAAAATTCCAACAGTAGTTATTAATATTAACATAATGGAAGTAAGTGAATCAAGAAAGTAGCCGAACTCAAAAGATAAATCATTATTGATGGCCCAAGACCATACATATTGATATGTGGAACTTCTATTAATTTGTTGAATAGATAGATCAACCGAAAAAAGCATAACTATACTTAACAATAAAATACTGGGAAAAGCCCACATGCGGCGAAGGTTTTTTGTTGATGTCGGAAAAAGCAGAAGTCCTACTCCTATTAAAATAGGAAGTGGAACCAAAGGTATGATCCATGAATATTTATATGTATACTCCATAAAAACTTTTTTTTCTTACTTAATACTTAATAATTTTCTTGAAGACTTTTATTCTTGTTCATTCCAATAAATAAGATTTACGCTTATTTTATAAAAAAAAAGTGTTTGATATTTTTATTTCCGTTCTTTACATATTATTATTAATATAACGAAAAAATTTGTGAAAAATAAAAAAGATTTTTTTTTTTTGAAAACAGTCTATTTTAGAAATATTGAAATTTAGAAGTATAGAAGAATTCAAATTGAGAGGAATAAAATGAAAAGTAAAGTATATATTTTTTTTATAAATGTCTTTCACATACTAGTATAGTACTAAATCATTTCTTTTTTTCGAATGGCAGTTCCAAAAAAACGTATTTCTATATCAAAAAAGCGTATTCGTAAAAATATTTGGAAAAAGAAAGGGTATCGAGCAGCGTTGAAAGCTTTTTCATTAGCAAAATCTCTTTCTACAGGAAATTCAAAAAGTTTTTTTTCTATGTCAAATACAAATAAATAAATAAAAAATGCTTGAATAATTTTTTTTCTACTTATCTATTATTTTTCATTTTTTATGTATTTCTTTTTTTATTTTTTAGTAGTAATTTACTTTTCATTTTTGAATAATTTTGTAATTAGTTGAGTTCATCTTTTCTTTTTTTTTTCGGGGTGGGGGATTCTTATTTCCCCATCGCCTATTCCTATTTGTGTATTATAATAACTTGTTAGTGTTTTATTTCTATTTTCTATATCGTATTTATTATCTATAATTTATTATTATTATAGCAGAAGATATATAAGATCCTTAGTTTAGTCAAAATCAATGGGTTCTTGAAACTCATTGATGAAGTTTTCATTTTGTAACTTTCTGAATCTAAAGTAGTATTACTCTGAATTACTATATATCCTTCCCATAAACCCAATTGGGAAAGAGACCTTTTCCTATTTAGTGGATACACAAATAATGCCTCAATTTAAAGTGAAAAAAAATCCTATGTTTGTATGGGAAGATGAAGCAAGTCATTTTTTTCGAATTTTAAATTAGAAATCCTTTTAAATCTGTAGATGCCATGTTTAAATTGTGATACTCAAAACCATCTTCTTTATTCAATGATTCATTCATAAAAATCATATTATATGTAAATCAAATGAATTATTAACAAACGGAAATGATAAATAACATTTTGAGCTCTATTCATGAATGGAAGTCACAACTTTTTCGTTTTTTAGTTAGAACGAAAAAGTTCGATTTTAGTAAAACAGGAACTACAAAACTTCCGTTCTTGCTACTTTACTTTAGAAACTAGAAATTTTTAATTAAATAAAAAAAGGATAATAAAGATTCTTTTTTTAACCCTCAAACTTCTATTGAAATGAAACCTGTTTTTATTCATCAATTTTAAAGCTTCCTACAAAATCAATATTGCATTGGATTGACCCCTTCATTCAATCTCGACGGTTGAATATGAATAAAACATGAGTTATTATTATTTTGAGCAAGCCGCTATGGTGAAATTGGTAGACACGCTGCTCTTAGGAAGCAGTGCTAGAGCATCTCGGTTCGAGTCCGAGTGGCGGCATAGCGTCTTATAAAAAAGGTATAATATAAATCCTATAATAAAATAAAAAAATTCCGAATTTCCATTCCATATAATAATAATCGAGAAACCTTCTCTTCTCCTTTTTTCATAATCTTTATTTTATGATTTTTTCAATTTTAGAACATATATTAACTCATATATCCTTTTCGATCGTTTCAATTGTAATTACAATTCATTTTTTAACTTTATTAGTCGATGAAGTCGTAGGACTATATGATTCATCAGAAAGGGGTATGATAGCCACCCTTTTCTGTATAACAGGATTATTAGTCACTCGTTGGATTTATTCGGGGCATTTTCCATTAAGTAATTTATATGAATCATTAATCTTTCTTTCATGGAGTTTCTCCATTATTCATATGGTTTCCTATTTTCATTTTAAAAAGCATAAAAATGCTTTAAGTGCAATAACCGCATCAAGTGCTATTTTTACCCAAGGCTTTGTTACTTCGGGTCTTTTAACCAAAATGCATCAATCCGCGCTATTAGTACCTGCTCTCCAATCCCAGTGGTTAATGATGCACGTAAGTATGATGGTATTTGGCTATGCAGCTCTTTTATGTGGATCATTATTATCAGTAGCCCTTCTAGTCATTACATTTCGAAAAGTCATAAAGATTTTTAGCAAAAGCAATATTTTATTAAATACGGCATTTTCCTTTGGGGAAATGAAATACCTGGATGAGAGAAAGAATGTTTTACTAAACACTTATTTTATTTATTCTCGAAATTATTACAGGTATCAATTGGTTCAACAATTGGATTATTGGAGTTATCGTATTATTAGTCTCGGGTTTCTCTTTTTAACCATAGGGATTCTTTCGGGAGCAGTATGGGCTAATGAGGCATGGGGATCATATTGGAATTGGGATCCCAAGGAAACTTGGGCATTTATTACTTGGACCATATTCGCGATTTATTTACATACCCGAACAAATCAAAATTTGGAAGGTGTAAATTCTGCAATTGTGGCTTCCGCGGGCTTTCTTATAATTTGGATATGCTATTTTGGGGTCAATCTATTAGGAATAGGTTTACATAGCTATGGTTCATTTCCATTAACATCGAATTGAATGAAAAAGCAGAACAAATACAAACATAGGACAGCATAGAATATACATAAGAAAACTTAATGTAAGCCGCCAAGAAAAGAACCTTTTGAATCACTCCGCTACTTGTACTTGATTCAAAAGGTTCTCACAAAGGCCAAACATATCTGATTCAAATTCAATTTTATTTTTACTTTCTTTAAAAAGAATTTTTTTTTTTCACCTTTTTCAATTGTAAAGCGAATCATTTTCAAAATTATTTTAAATAGGATTTCTTTTTTTGATTCCTAAAACCTATCTATAAAAATAATTAGCTAGAATAGCTTCGACTTTCTCACCCGATAGTGATAAAACGAAATCCGGATAAATACCAATACCTATTACGGGTAGAAAGATAGAGATCGAAACAAATAACTCTCTTGGTCCAGAATCAAAAAAAGAGGAGTTTGGAGCATTAAATAGCTTGTATCCGTAGAATATTTGACGTAACATAGATAATAAATAAATAGGAGTTAATATCATTCCAATTGCCATTACAAAAATAATTAAGATTTTTGGCATTAAAAAAAATTTTTGACTGCTAATTATTCCAAAAAAGACTATCAATTCTGCAACAAAACCACTCATGCCCGGTAATGCAAGAGAAGCCATCGATAAGATACTGAACATCGTAAACATTTTTGGAATTGGAAGAGCCATTCCGCCCATTTCGTCGAGATAAACAAGACGTATTCTATCATAACTCGTTCCTGCCAAGAAAAAAAGTGCAGCGCCAATAAATCCATGAGATATTATTTGTAAAAAGGCTCCGTTGAGTCCCGTATCGTTTATAGAGCCAATTCCTATAATTATGAAACCCATATGAGATACAGAGGAATAGGCTATTCTTTTTTTTAAATTACGTTGAGCAAGAGATGTTGAAGCTGCATAAATTATTTGCATTGTGCCTACTATCATCAACCAGGGAGAAAATATAGAATGAGCATGGGGTAATAATTCCATATTGATCCGAACTAATCCATATGCTCCCATTTTTAATAAGATTCCGGCTAGAAGCATACAAGTACTATAATGTGCCTCCCCATGGGTGTCTGGTAACCATGTATGTAAGGGTATAATCGGTGATTTGACAGCAAAAGCAATAAGAAATCCAATATAGAATATTATTTCCAGTGCGAGAGGATACGATTGATTAGCTAATGTTTCAAAATTGAATGTTGGTTCATTAGAACCATATAAACCGATACCCAAAACCCCTACTAATAGAAAAATGGAACCTCCCGCAGTGTACAAAATAAACTTTGTAGCTGAATACAGACGTTTCTTTCCCCCCCACATAGATAGAAGTAGATAAACAGGAATTAATTCTAACTCCCACATGATGAAAAAAAGCAAAAGGTCTCGAGAAGAAAATGATCCTATTTGACCACTGTACATTGCTAACATCAGGAAATGGAATAGTCGGGAATCCCGAGTAACTGGCCAAGCCGCTAAAGTAGCTAAAGTTGTGATAAATCCTGTCAGTAAAATAGGTCCTATAGAAAGTCCATCTATTCCCAATCTCCAGTAAAAATCAAAAAAATTGATCCATTTATAATCTTCCGCCAGCTGGATTAATTGATCGTCCAATTGGAAATGATAACAAAATACATAGGTCATTAGAAGTAGTTCTAAGGTGGATATAGAAATGGTATACCACCTAATTAGCTTATTTCCTCTATGAGGAAGAAAGAAAATTAAAGAGCCCGCAGATATTGGCAAAACTACAATTATTGTTAACCAAGGAAAATAATTCGTGGTAAAGACAAGATACACTTGGACCAGAAAAACCCGCGCTCGAAAATAGAATCTTTATTCTTTTTTTTTGAGTACGGGTTTTTTCAGTAAAAAAGAAAATGTATTCAAAATGTATTCAAGTGGGTTTTACGGAACATATCAATAAGCTAGACCCATACTTCGAGTTGTTTCATGCCATAAATAAACTCGAACACTCAAGAAATCCGTTGGACAGGCAGATTCACATCTCTTACAACCAACACAGTCTTCTGTTCTTGGGGCGGAAGCAATTTGTTTAGCTTTGCATCCATCCCAAGGTATCATTTCTAACACATCGGTGGGGCACGCTCGGACACATTGGGTACACCCTATGCATGTATCATAAATTTTTACTGAATGTGACATGGGATCTATGAATTTTTGAACGTTATCAAATTTCGATCTAGTAAACTTGTAAATGAATCATATATTTAAACGCCAGATGAATCAACGATTTACCAGAAATTTTCTAATCAATGGACTTCTGGATCAGCTCATGAGAAGTGGCTAAGATACTTTGATTTATTACGTTTTCGTAAATAGAATCTAGATTCTAACATATTCTACATGCTAATTCAAATTGGTGGATATTCTAATTTTGATTATTATTCCTACTTATTCAATTTATTATTCCTACTTATTCAATAAAGTCGATTGATTGATACGCGTTGATTTTCTGTTACGATAAATTGACGAAACAATAGCCAACCCAATAGCTGCTTCAGCGGCTGCAATAGCTATAACAAAAATTGAGAAAATATCTCCCTTTAACTGGCGACTATCAAAAAAATCAGAAAATGTTACAAAATTGATATTAACTGCATTCAATATAAGTTCAAGACACATAAGAGCCCTAACCATGTTTCGACTCGTGATTAATCCATAAATACCGATAGAAAATAAATAGGCACTCAAAACAAGTACATGTTCGAGCATCATTGACCAACTCCTTATCAATGTTGGTTCATTTCAATATGAACAAAAATTCAACAGATTCGAGATTGACTAGAATAGAACAAAACAAGTACGGAACAAAAGAATGTATTGAAAATAGATCAAATAAAAGAATCTCCCTTTTAGACATGAACAGTATTCAAATAGAATTTTTGTGAAATAGGTGGGATAACATAGAAGAAAGTGAAATTTGGATTGTTTGCTGTTGCTAGTTATAACGATTTATTACTGACGAGCCACAGCAATTGCGCCTATCAAACCAACTAAAAGAATTATTGAAATCAGTTCAAACGGAAGAAAAAAATCTGTTGATAAATGAATTCCAATTTGTTGACTATTACTTATCAAATCTTGTTCTATAAGTTGGTTTGATCTTGTAGTCCAAATAATCCCGTACCATGACGTATCGAAAATAGTAGTAATTAGCGAAAGAAGAATACTTGTACAAACCAGTGAAGTAACCCCATCCCCAACGATCGACAGATTCAAATCCTTGTAATATTCTGAACCCTTCATGAACATGACAGCAAATATGATTAAAACATTTATGGCTCCTACATAAATAAGGAGCTGGGCAGCGGCTACAAAATGTGAATTTGAAAGAATATAGAATAAGGATATACAAACAAGAACCAATCCCAACGAAAAGGCAGAATAAATTGGATTGGTAAGTAATACTACTCCCAGTCCCCCTAATATAAGACCCGATCCCAGTAAAACTATAAGAAAATCGTGTATTGGTCCAGGCAAATCCATTATATGTAAAATAGGAGATAAATTGAAATGCTTTTCATGATCGTATTGACCCGACCGGGAAAAAACTAAAGGTTTTTTTGATTTTCATTTTATGATAGGTTCCTAATTGAATTCAATTCTAATCTATTAGGTATGATATGGGTACAATTGTTGGACAGTTTCTTTTTTGATTCTTTTATTTTCTTAAATTAAGAAAGAATAAGGATATTTTTTGAAAGTATATATTTCGAAAAAATTACGACTCTATTGATAGATTTTTAATAAAAAAGTCGAAATTCTCATCAACCAATGAATTTCTAGTTGAATTTTTCATTATTGGCCAAACAAAGAGAAAGACCTTATCTCATTCTTTTAATTTAAACCAAAAAACGGAACCTTAAGAATTGGTAATTTCTCTTTATTTATAGGGCGGTTACCTACTCAGTTTTTCTTTGAGGCGAATTCAAAATTGTTCGAATTGTATAATCATCAATTACTGACATTGGTAAACGGCCCAAAGCAATTTGATTATAATTCAACTCGTGACGGTCGTAAGTAGAAAGTTCATATTCTTCAGTCATCGATAAACAATTTGTTGGACAATACTCAACACAGTTACCACAAAATATACAAATTCCGAAATCAATACTGTAATTAAGTAATCGTTTTTTTCGAATATCAGTTTCAAATTTCCAATCAACAACAGGCAGATCTATAGGACATACACGAACACATACTTCACAAGCAATACATTTATCAAATTCGAAATGGATTCGGCCACGGAAACGCTCCGATGTGATTAATTTTTCATAAGGATATTGAATAGTTACAGGCAAACGATTTGCGTGGGATAAGGTAATCATGAAACTTTGACCAATGTACCTTGCTGCTCGTACTGTTTGTTGACCATAATTCATGAACCCAGTTACCATAGGGAACATATCAGGAATCTATATGAATAGTTTGATCTTCGTTTCTTTCTCTTGTTTGAACTTGAACCAAGTCTATTGTTTGCTATTTACAGTGAAAAAAGTTGAAAAGAGGTTGTTAATAATAGATTACCGAGAGATATTGGTAAAAGAAATTTCCATCCAAGATTTAAAAGTTGGTCCATTCTTAACCTAGGTAAAGTCCATCTTGTTGTGATAGAAATAAACAAGAACAAATAAGTTTTAGCTAATGTAATAAAGATACCAATTGTAGTTCCAAAGATTCCATCCACTTTATTTATTTCAAATAGCTCAGGAACAAATATGTATGGAATGGAAATATTCCAACCACCCAAGTAAAGAACCGTTACAAATAACGAAGAAAGTAATAGATTTAGATAGGAAGCAACATAAAATAAACCAAATTTGATACCCGAATATTCGGTTTGATAACCTGCTACTAATTCTTCCTCCGCTTCTGGTAAATCAAAGGGTAATCTCTCGCATTCGGCTAGGGCAGAAATTAGAAAAACGAGAAATCCTATAGGCTGACGCCACAAATTCCATCCCCAAAAACCATATTTTGACTGCGCCTCAACTATATCAACTGTACTTGAACTGTTAGATAATCATAGTCGGTGATAACATCACTGTTCCCACCGCTATTCCAGAACCGTACATGAGGTTTTCGCCTCATACGGCTCCTCGTGGGTCAAAAAAAATCTAAGGACCAGATCAGTATTATTTACTATTTAGCTAGCTATGGTTGTAGAATAGAAAGAGTCAAAATCTATTTGAGGGTCCAAAATTATACCAATGGAATTCCGTCTGCTATACTCTAAAAGAATAATCAAAAAAGGCGCTTCCGAATTGATCTCACCCGTTAATAATTTGACTTTGTTGAGTAATAACTTAATCCTTAAATAAAAAACTCCTTTCAGAAATATCAATAAATAGTTTATTTCAACCCATCATTTTCGATTACGAAAAGGAATTAGACGTTACATTAGCTAATGAATCATGAGACAAATTATATCTCTCTAAATCTATGCTAAATATATGAAAAAGACGGAATAAAAAAGATTTCTTTTTTTTTTCTCTTGTTTGTTTTTCGTTCCTATTCTTCTTTCTTATAAAACCGATATAAGAGAAGGGGCTAAAACAAAAATCAAAAAGAAAGGATTATTTCGTTCCTGATAGTCATTGCTTTAATGGGTGGATAGGAGCATACTCTGGATCGGAATCGCGGGAAGTACTGCCTTATCATTTCTACCAATTTAAAGCCCCAATTAGTATTCTTTTTATGTTATGCAGAAATATCTTTTTAGAAAATTTCCATAATCTCCATTACTAATCCTTTGTGCATTTTTGTGTTCCTAATCATCCACTCATTTTTTGTTCAATCGCCCGTTTCGTTTGATAATACATGTATGGTAGGTAATTCATACAAAGGATAGTGAAAAGGCCATACGGTTGATCTTTTGAGCCCGCTTCAAGCTGGGTTGTCTAATCAACCAGTCTTGGGGTAAAGGACCTCTTCCGCTTATGTTTATTTCCACTTAACTCTTGTCTTGTACATAGGAAATGAGACTCCATTTTTTTTTTTTTTACTGCAAATTGATAAGCTGCTTTCTTTCACTCATATATAACTATCTAATTTACTTTATCAACCAAAAGGATAATAAAGAATATCTATTCAATTCGTTCAACTTGTTTTGTTTTCTAAAGCGAAAGAAAAGAATGAATAGGGAAAAGAAAGAAAAGTTTGTATTTCAACGAATCGCACGTAGAGATATTGATAAAACACATAAAGTTAATGGTATTTCATAACTAATCGATTGAGCAGCAGCTCGTAAACCACCTAAAAAGGAATATTTATTATTCGATCCGTATCCTGACATAAGAAGGCCAACAGGGGCAATACTTGAAATGGCAATCCATAAAAAAATACCGATATTGAGATCAGCTAAAACAAGATGATAGCTAAAAGGAATTACTAAAAAACTTAGTAAAATAGATATGACTGCTATAGATGGTCCAATACTGAATAAACGGGTATTTCCTCTAGCTGGAAAAAGATTCTCTTTGAAAAGCAGTTTTGTCCCATCTGCTAGAGCTTGAAGAATTCCCAAAGGACCGGCGTATTCAGGCCCAATACGTTGTTGTATTCCTGCGGATATCTCTCTTTCTAACCATACAATTACCAGTACGCCTACTGTGATCCCCAATACAAGAGTCAAAATAGGGACAAAGATCCATACGATTCCATAGACCTCTTTGAAAAATTCCAATCTGGAAAAAGAATGAATATCTTGTACTTCTATTTCTGTTTCTGTTGTATAAACTATCATTTCAACGATCAACTTCTCCCATAATGATATCTATGCTACCTAGTATCGTCATAATATCAGCCAATTTCATTCCTTTAACTAACTGAGGAAGAATTTGCAAATTGATAAAACCCGGCGGGCGAATTTTCCATCTCCAAGGAAAACAACTTTTGTCCCCTATTAGAAAAATTCCCAATTCTCCCTTTGGGGCTTCAACTCTCGCATAAAGTTCTTGCTTCGGCAATTCAAATGTGGGAGAAGGTTTTTTACTAATGAATCGATATTCAAAATCATTCCATTCTGGATCCCTTTCTCTATCAAAGCATCGGATTTCTAAATTCTCATAGGGACCCCCTGGAATTCCTTCCAGGGCCTGTTGAATTATTTTTATGGATTCCGTCATTTCACTGATTCGGACTAAATAACGAGCTAACGAGTCTCCTTCTTTTTGCCACTGGATTTCCCAATGAAATTCGTCGTAACACTCATAATGATCAACTTTACGAAGATCCCATTGTATTCCAGATGCTCGTAGCATCGGTCCGGATAAACCCCAATTTATTGCTTCTTCTCCACTAATAATGCCTACTCCTTCAACTCGTTCTAAAAAAATGGGATTTCGCGTAATAAGTTTTTGATATTCAACAACTCCTGTTAAAAAATAATCGCAGAAATCCAAACATTTATCTATCCAGCCATAAGGCAGGTCGGCTGCTACTCCTCCGATACGAAAATAATTATGCATCATTCTCATCCCAGTCGCAGCTTCGAATAGATCATATACTAATTCTCTTTCTCTGAAAATATAGAAAAAAGGGGTCTGTGCGCCAATATCCGCCATAAAAGGTCCAAGCCATAACAGATGAGAAACTAGACGACTTAACTCCAACATAATGACTCTGATATAGCTCGCTCTTTTAGGCACTTGAATATTTCCCAATTGTTCTGGTCCATTTACGGTTATTGCTTCTGTGAACATAGTAGCTAAATAATCCCAACGTGTTACATAAGGTAAAAATTGTATAATTGTTCGGTTTTCCGCAATTTTTTCCATTCCTCTGTGTAAATAACCTAATATTGGTTCGCAGTCAACAACATTTTCACCGTCTAGGGTAACAATGAGACGAAGAACACCGTGCATTGATGGGTGGTGAGGTCCCATATTGACTATCATAAGGTCTCTTTCTGTAGCTGGTCTATTCATAAGTTTTTCCTCGATTCATTCTTACATGAATTGCTGAAAACGAAAAGAAGTTTATCAAAATTCTCAAGATCCAATAAATGAAAAAACTAAGTAAAAATTTTTAAATTAACGATTTTTTAACTCCCGAATATCCAACTCACTAATTAATTCTTTATAGCGTACTCGATTTTTCTTTGATAAGTAAGACAGCAGCCGTTGACGTTTTCCCAGAATTTTTCGTAGACCTCTCTGAGATGAATAGTCTTTTCTGTGCAATTCCAAATGGGAAGTAAGTCTTCGTATCTTATTGGTGAAACTTACTATTTGAAAGTCAACAGACCCCCGCTTTTCTTCTTTTTTTTCTTGAAAAATAACTGAGATGAATGAATTTTTTACCATAAAACAAAATCTTATCCCCTTTTATAATTTCTCATTTTTTGATGTGAATTTGATTAATCAGTAATAATAATATTAGTCATTTTGATATACAGAATGACCTTAAGTTCATTATAAACTTCCTATTTTATAAAATAAATAAATGAACAAAATCTTCTTATCTTTTTTTGTATTCCTATACAAATAAAATAAGAAGATTTTGTTCATTTATTTATAGATCTAATTGATAATATGTATGTCATTAAATTAGTATCCTCTTTCAGGATGGAATGTAAGACAATCCTCGCGTCTATCTATTTGTTTTCATATAGCCGACGTATTCTATTACCTAATAATATATGTATATATGGCAAAATTCATGTAAATGGACTTGTAACTAACAAATTTTCAACCGTGGATACATATGTATCCTGACCATACTGAAACGACTGCCATTATGAGTATTAAACCAATAGCGATTCATACAAGCTAAATCTTCTAGTCGATAATTGGGCCAAAGAAAGAACTTCATTTTAATTAGTTTATTTTTATCGATACCGAGATATTTGCCTCTATTTAAAACTTGACCACAGTTTTTTACCTGATTGCAAAATACCGGATTTCTATGTATATCATTTCTATCCCTTGAGTTTAAAAAATATAGAATTCGTAATTCTCTACGGCCTTTAGGGGATAAAATAGTTTCAGGAACAAAGAAATCATAATGATTTTTGTCTCTATTTTGAGTCATTTTTTGATGTCTTAAAATGGATTCATCAAATTGATTCTTATCAAACCATTCTCGAAATTTTTGATTCCTTTGGTATTTATTCTTATGAAGGTATTTATTCTTATGAACCAAAAAAATACCTATGGTTTGATATAGAATCAATTGTCCATCGTTTTTTATAGACGGATAAGGATAAGTCGGTTCGATAATCAATGTTCCGCTTGTACTTAATTCTCTAGGAGTGTGCCTTTTTAGAGTCCAAATATCCACAGTCAGTTCTCCCCGTTTAAGATAGGATATAGCAACGTCCTTTGGATTTATCAATCTAAGCAGGAGACAATAGGCTCTAATATTATTGACCATTTTTTTATTTAGAACCCTTTCCCAGCTCAATTGAAAATAGAAAAAACTTTCTAGGAAGGAATAAAGCTCTATAGCTTCGGGGCTCATGTTGGCCTTTTTTTTTCTACGTTGTTTTTTTATGCCTGATCTACCTCCATTTTCATCTGATAGAGGAGCCCCTTCCCCTTGGTTTAGAGGATCTTTTTCTTCTTGATTTCTATTCTCGAATCTAAGAATTCTTTTTTTTTTCTTTGATTCTATTAAAGGGTTACTTTCAGTAATGTTTTTCTTAATGTTTTTATTTCCATTCAAATGAAAGTTGAAAAGAAGTAATTTTATTGGTATGATCCCCGGTTGAATCTTATATGCATTATATAGTGGCACAAATTCTGGGAAGAACCAAAGTTCTAGTTCTGGATTCGAACTAATACGACCTACTATTTCCTCATTCATTTCCATCCAATCAAAGAAGGATCTTTTTTTTTTTGTCAAAAAAGGATCTTTTTTTTTTGTCAAAGAAGGATCTTTTTTTTTTGTCAAAGAAGGATCTTTTTTTTTTTTGAATGGGTTGATTTTTGAATTTTGATAAATTGGTAAAGAAAAAGGACCCCTCTTCATTTTTTGATTCTTATTCTTGGTGCCGCTATTGGCCCAGTAATGAATCTCGACCTTATTATTTCTAAGGCAAAAATCAATCATTTTCCACCTACAAAATTTTCTATCTGGAAATTTCTCCTCAGCCATAATATCATTTTCTCCTAGATAATTATAAATAGGTAGCCCGTCTGGCATATCAAAAAATTTGCGTTTATCTATCTTGTAATTATCAAAAATATCTTCTTTACTATTTATTTGTAATGGTGATCTATAAATATATGAGTCTTTCTTCTCTTCATAATTAATAGATTTATATGAGAAAAAATCATGTCTATGATGTTTTTTAAAATTAGATGATTTTTTAGATTCTTGATTCAGTAATGAATCAGGTTCAAAATCATTTTGTTTTTCATCATGAATTAATCCTTCTTTTTCATATGAGCCCCATTTGTTAAAATCGTTTTTTTGAGTCATACAGTGTCGATTGACTTTATTTCGCCATTTTTCTGGTACTAATTTAAGCCAGATAATCTGAGAGAAATCATATTGATAATGCCCCCTTAACCAGTTTTTCCATTGATTCCTTTCAGAATGCCAAAAGTCTTTATGTCTCAATCCAGAATGAAAAATTCCCTCTTTCCGAAAAAAATCCTTTATTTCATTTTTAATAAAAAGAGATGTTCCATGATATTGAAGGATAGACTTGAATTTATAGAAGTTAATAACTCGAGTTTGCGATATTTTATAAAATACATATGCTTGCGAGAAGGAGGACGAGTTACAAAAAGTTGTTGAATTCTTATTTTGAATATTATCAAGGGAATTTTTTTTAGTTAAAATAAAGTGAAATTTTTTTGTATTTCTTTTCTTAATTCTTTTTTCATTTTCTTTCTTATTGGAAATGGATTTCTCGATCATTTTTTTTCTTGATTCAATAAAAAGTTGTGCATTGGTTCTTGCAATATTAATGATACATAGAAAAAAATCTATGTATATTTTTTCCATGAAAAATTTGATAAAAAAATCAAATTTACGGATTAATCGAGTATTTCTTCTTTTTAATATTTGACAAAATTTTTTTAATGATTCTAATATTTTATTATGATAACTTTTTTTATTAGAATTCATATTTTTTTCTTGAGTTAGAAATCCATTTTTCTTCTCATTTAGAATTCTTTCTAGTTTCTTGTTGATTGTACTTGTTCTCTCAGTCAGATCTTTCATTTTTTTTTCTGTCAGTGAAAAATTTGTCCATTCTGTAGATCGAATTTGAATAGGTGATTCACGAATCATCTGATTATTCATTATAGAATCGTCGGTTTTAGTTTCACCCAATTCGTAGTTTTTGATGCTCCATTTTTTTATTTCTTTTGACACCTTTCGAAGAAATTTTGCTCGTTCT